GCAATTTATTCCTATGGAACATCTAGGAACAAGAAGATTTAATCGGAAATATCGACAAATTCTTGCGGAGTCCAAAGAAATGAAATAAAAAAAGACCCACTGTTCCAATTTCATCTCTATCGAATTTGAATATCAGAATAGTGGATATGGTTATGATTCAATGGGTCAGGTCCACTTACTTTTTCTTTTGTTGATTTCTAATCTTTACAATGGATTTGATTGGAATAATGGAAAATAGGAATATTTGGCAATTCAAGAGACGACTTATCATTATTCTCATTATTCATTCTCATTATTCATTATAATAAACTAATGTTCAACTTTATAACTTACTATACTATAATTTTAATTTAATTATAATAATAACTTATTATAATTAAATTATACAGTTGGTTACTTTGTTTTTATTACAAATATCAACAATATCTCTATTCTCCGCTCAAATATGAATACTTAAGGCTGGAGTTTTATGAAAAAATCTAAAGCCCCTTATCGGATTTGAACCGATGACTTACGCCTTACCATGGCGTTACTCTACCGCTGAGTTAAAAGGGCGCGTTTGATTCAATTCCTGAATGAGTCACTATGCGGATAAGATATATCTATGTACATATATTATATACATAAGTACATGCAATAGACTCATAGTGGCTAGTGGCCCATTCAGGAACGAGAAATTTGATTTACCTAGCGGTAAGAATGGTTTATTGATATTGGATTTGATAAATATCAATGCAATGAATTGTTTCAAGACCGACCCTAATTACTTTTCTTTTATTGAATTGACCCCTATCAGAACGAAATTCACTTGATTGATACATGTACCCACCAATTCGACATATAGATCCAAGATATTTCATCGAATCGTGTGATGAAGAGATTCTACTTGTCCCCTGAACCAAATTCTTATAGAAAAAACAATTTTCGATAACTTGTTGATCCCCTCTTTACAGATTTATCGTTTGTTAACTTCCTGGCTTAGTGTGAGATAGAGATAGGCATATCTCATCTTAACAATGAATGAATCAATGAATGAAAGTGGAAGAAATGGGGTTTCACCCCTTTTCTGGCGGACAAATCATTCCCTGAAAGGACCCTATCCTTCGTATTATTTTCTATTTATATATATAAATTTATCATTATTTATTATTTTATTTATATATTTATTATTATATTTTTTATTTTTTTTTATATTTAATTTAATATAGTAATATCGATTTCCATATTTCTATAATAGATTTATATCTAGAATGGCGATTAGAATGAATGATTCATGAATATAAATGACGAATCAAAAAATTCTATGGAATCATATGAAAGACGGAAAGATCTGTCGGATCTAGTCATACCATTACATTATATTGACAATTTAAAAAAACTGTTCATACTATGAGCATAGTATGATGGCGGTCGGGCAAGCATGCCCCCATCGTCTAGTGGTTCAGGACATCTCTCTTTCAAGGAGGCAGCGGGGATTCGACTTCCCCTGGGGGTAGGGTACTACGAAAGGAAGTTGATCATGGATTATCAATAAGCCTAGAATTGATTCTTCCTGGGTCGATGCCCGAGCGGTTAATGGGGACGGACTGTAAATTCGTTGGCAATATGTCTACGCTGGTTCAAATCCAGCTCGGCCCAATAATTCGCTGATCCACCATGAAATGATATAACCCATTTGTTTTCCGGAAATGCCTGATAAGGAGGAATAAAAATAAAACTTTATGATATATCCCTACTTCTATTTATTTGCTCTATTTATTTTTATTTGTTCCCACAAATTCTGATCTTGATAATGATCTAGATTCATATCAGAATCCGTAAGTATAAAGTCTAAGGAAAAGAGTAAAGAAAAAAAGTCTTTTTTTTTAATGGATTATCTGGCAATAACGAAAGGATTACTAGTAATCCATGCCGCTCTCACTAAAGTGCGTATCCATGTAGATATCAATATATCACTCGCGTCTATGTTACAACACGGCGATTCTAAGTTTGAATGAAATCATAAGAATATGCATGCTATACACCTTATTTCCCTGGGATTGTAGTTCAATTGGTCAGAGCACCGCCCTGTCAAGGCGGAAGCTGCGGGTTCGAGCCCCGTCAGTCCCGACGGATCCAATAAATACTCAATTCATCTCTCCATTTTCTGTGAAAGGGAGCAGAATTTCATTCCCAACGGAGATCCTTATTTCTTTTTTTTTTTCTTTTTCGTTTCGCATTTCTCATCAAACAAATCCGGGAATTTCCATTACTTCAACTAGTACCGATTGATGGGAGAGAGACATATGTGGATTAGTACAATTATTGGTAGCATCATATTCAGAATTCCAAGAGATACCGTACTGGGTCGGACTTTTTCGATTGCTCCCGATCCGTGTAATGGAATAGAATACCTATGTTTCCTGGGAACACATATACAAATGGAATTCCTTTCTTGTACGCTACAAAATGAATTTAACATAGTTATCCTGATAGGATACTTTTCAGATTAAACCCACTCTTTTTCTGGTTCCGATTGTGTGTAACCTCAATTACTAATTTGGATTTGAAACAATTTATCTCATTCAAATAGCACACTGAACTTTTGATATATGTGTCCCAGTCCTAATCCAAGGAAAGAGGATATTAATAAAAGAAAGATCAAACAAGGATCCCGCCCCTCTTAGCAGGGGAATGAATAATCTTTTTTTCCTTCCGGTCCCATCGAAGAAAGAACAAATTCTAAAATAGTGAATTTGATGGAATATTAGATCTTTTATACTGGGACTCATCTTTATCACACTTCTTTGTCTTCCAAGAAAATTAGATCATTAAAAAAACGGAGTTTAGAACTTAACTCCGTCCTTTTTTCCATTTCACTTCTATTGTTTGTTTGGGTTTGTAACCAATGAAAGTGGAAAAGCGGTCAGATGATACTTCATCAGATGATTGTACAAGGAAGGCAGTAGGTTATAGAAAAGAAAGAAAGAATGGAAAAGAATGATAAAGAAAGGAATTCTTGATTGGATCAGGAATCCCATTTTGGATTCGGTATGGATAAAAGATCTTCCTATGTTATACTATTCAATTCTCGACAATGAATCGATTTGATAGCTCAGATATTGTTATTCATGAGATTGATCCGATTCAATATCATCGAGATGTAATTCATCCCATTGAATTTACAGGCGAAAGATTTATCATCTCTATGGGATGAAATCCCGAGTTATTGCGAAGTAAAAAAAAAGAAACGATGAGATTATGGAAGTAAATATTCTCGCATTTATTGCTACTGCACTGTTCATTCTAGTTCCTACTGCTTTTTTACTTATCATCTACGTAAAAACAGTCAGTCAAAATGATTAATTTGACTGAAACTTGACTCCTTAGTTCTTATCACTGATTGAAGAAATAAAATCAAAAGGATTCCAATTTCGCGTCTTAAATGAAATGAGTGGACTAGAATCAGCAGTATTCTATGAGATCCGATAGTATGGTAGAAAGATTCATATATTTCTTTCTACCATACTATTTATTAGTATTATTGTAGTGTATAAAGTTGTACTCTATAAAGATAGAGGCTTAATATGGATCAATCTAAAATATGTATCTTCATATTCATATATCATATATGTAGATATCAATTACATATATGTAATGTACATAGCACCCCAATTCTATTTCTTTGCTTCATCTATTTGATTTGTATTGATTCCAATCAATCTGAAAAAATCTAAAGGCAACTCTTACTCTTACGGTTCTAATTCCTAGATTTCTGATTATTTCCAATATGAATCCCGGTATCCATCGAAAGAATCAAATCAATGAAGGAAAAATGGTATAGGCATATATTAATAAAAGAAAACCAAGTAATCTTTTTTTTTTTTTTTCGGATTCCGAAGAAATAATTGATTGAGCTGTTGACAGATGATCCAAGGAGTTCTCTGGGAACTTCTTCGGATTTCGAAAAGGAGTAGTAAACCCTACCGATTTTTAACGCTTGAACCATGATATGAAACGAGCCGATAAAGCATAAATCAAATTTCTAAAATAATAAAACAAGCGGTAAGTGCGCAATATGTGACTTCTCGTTGGACACTCACTATGTCTATGTTGTTTCCCATAGAAAGTGCGTATCCACTTAATAACAGAACGACTTTCTCTTTGAACAGTAAAGAGGGAAACAAATAAAACAAAAAAAAGAGGTCCGTTGTTCCTCATTGTCCATATATAATTCTGGTAAGAGCCGGTTCATCGAAATAGAAAATTTAGGAAGAATTCGGTTGGAAGAAATTTCCTATCATCTGTATCCCTTTTACTTTCGAAATACGAACATGGGAATCAGTGAAATATCTGTTTGATTGAAAGGGTATTATTCATATAATACATTACTCCACCAGAATCCAATGGAATTTCGAAATAAAGATATTTTTATTTAACTTATTTCAATTTTCTATTTAATTAATTAAATAGAAATAGTTTAGTTAAAAACGCTTTACAGAACGATCTATAAAACAATTGATACAGTTTGATTCCTCAACTCAATTAGTAGTACCCTTAGAGTCCACCTCTTCCCCATACTACGAGTGAAAGGGAAAATGTGAAGACTACCATTAAAGCAGCCCAAGCGAGACTTACTATATCCATGTGAATTATGTCCCCTATCTCTATGAATATGAAGGAATTATTCCATTATTGCTCACTAATAATAGTGGAATCAATGGTGCAGAGTCAAAAAAAAAGGGGGGGGGGGATTCAGACCCAACACTATTGATGAACCAATCCAATAAATCCACTTATAACAAGTTCGTATATGATTTCTAGTAGAATCGGGAAACATTAAACACAATAAAAAAAATAGGCAGTGACACCCTTGGAAAGTATCAAGGGAATGTTACTAATGGAACATGTAGGATAATAAAACCTATTGTTTCTTTTGTTGCCCCTCATAAGTAAAAGGCATAAAAATATGGAATCAAGATAGATCACTATCTATCACATACCTCTATTTCCCATTTGAT